TTTGCACGTGTGATACATGTTCCTTCTATTTCTCCAAGTAGAGCCCTTCGCATGGCAATACCTATGGTATCGGCTTGCCCTTTCATGAGCGGGGACAGAATGAAACGACCATAATAAAGACGCTTACCGTCTACTCTTGATTCAACACATTTCCACTGTAGTGTTCGAGTGGATCCTGCTATTTCCTCTCGAACCATACTAAATATTATTATTTGATCAGATCATTGAATCATTTATTTCTCTTGCAATCCGTTTAATTCTTATTTTTACACACGTCTTTTTTTAGGAGGTCGACATCCATTATGTGGCATAGGTGTTACATCACGTACGAAACTTAATAGTATACCACTTCTACGAATGGCCCGTACTGCTGCGTCTCTTCCGAGACCAGGACCCTTTATCATAACTTCTGCTCGTTGCATACCCTGATCAACTGCAGTACGAATAGCATTTGAAGCGGCGGCTTGAGCAGCATAGGGTGTCTTTCTTCTTGTGCCTTTGAATCCAGAAGTACCGGCGGAGGCCCAAGAAACCACCCGACCTCGTACATCTGTAACAGTTACAATAGTATTGTTGAAACTCGCTTGAACATGAATAACCCCTTTTGGTATTCTACGTCCATTCTTACGTGAACCAATACGTCCATTCCTACGCGAACCAATTTTTGGTATAGGTTTTGCCATATTTTTTCATCTCATAAATATGAATCAGAAATATACAGAAAGATACGGAGATATCCATTTCATGTTAAAACAGATCCTTTATTTTTACATGGCCCTTCTTTGAGAAATTTTATAAAAGAAAGATTATCCTTGTCTCTGTTTATGTCTCGGATTGGAACAAATCACTATAATTCGTCCGCGCCTACGGATCAGTCGACATTTTTCACAAATTTTACGAACGGAAGCTCTTATTTTCATATTTCTCACTCCTTACCTTAATTTGAAATCTATTCCTTGGAAGAAAATAAGTCTCTTGTATTTTATTTTTTAGCTTCGAGTTGTATCTCTCACCAAAGGAATGTTTTCAAAAATCATTTAATCGCTCGAATCTTTGCTGCGGAGTCTATAAATTATACGTCCTCTAGTTGAATCATACCGACTTATTTCGATTTTTACTCTATCTCCCGGCAGTATCCGTATCAAACTGCGTCGGATCCTCCCTGAAATATAATCTAGAATTAGATCTTCATTATCTAAACGGACCCGGACATACCGTTGGGAAGTGATTCAGTAATTAAACCTTCATGAATCAATTTTTGTTCTTTCATCCAGGTAACCCCTTGAAATATCATCAACTAATGGAGGAAGAGTTATATAACTCACTTTTCCTCTCTATTTCACAAATAGGAAGTTAGAGATCAAATTAGGATACCGGAGGAAGATCACCATATATAGCACAAAATTTCTCCTCCAATTTTTTCTAGTCTAGCTTCTCGATTTGTCATTATGCCTCGAGAAGTGGAAAGAATTACAATTCCCATTCCACCTAAAATCTTAGGAATTTTTTGATAGTTGGAATAGATTCGTAGACCAGGTCGACTGATACGTTTTAAAATAGTTCTATATATTCCTTTCCTAGTCCTTCTATGGCGCAAGGTTGAAACCAAGAAATCTTTGTTACTTTCCTGATGTTTCCGAACGTTTTCAATAAAACCTTCTTGTAGGAGTATTTTAACAATGTTTTCGGTGATATTAGTGGATGCTATTCGAACCGTTCCATTTTTACTCATGTCAGCATTTCTTATAGAAGTTATTATATCAGCAATAGCGTCTCTGCCCATGACGAATTCTAATTATTGGTGCTTCTTAATTTTGATATAATCAACATGTTTTTTTATTTTGAATTATTCAATTTCAATTATTAATTATTAAAAGTATATGCGTGAAACACAATCTATTAATTTAATCCATTTCAGATATCCCACTATAACTATATCATAGTTTCATCTACTAGTATTTATAATACTTCAGGAGCTAATGAAACTATTTTAGTAAAATTCAACTGTCTCAATTCCCGAGCAATCGCGCCAAAAACTCGAGTTCCTTTTGGATTTCCTTCTTGATCAATGACAACCGCAGCATTGTCATCATATCGTATTATCATACCGTTGTCACGTTTGAGTTCTTTACATGTACGTACAATTACAGCTCGAATTACTTCTGATCTTTCTAGAGGCATATTGGGCACTGCTTCTTTGATTACAGCAACAATAACGTCACCAATATGAGCATATCGATGATTACCAGTTCCTATGATTCGAATACACATCAATTCTCGAGCTCCGCTGTTATCTGCTACATTCAAAAGGGTCTGAGGTTGAATCATATCATTTTTATTTGAATCTGTTATTTCAATGCAAAGAATGAGGAAAAAAAGAAATAGTGTTTGTCTAGAAATAAATAAACCCGCAGTTGTTTTTTCATCCTCAATACCCCTTTTGTTTATCTTTAGTTCTATATCCCTATCCTGAAATAATAAATTGAGTTCGTATAGGCATTTTGCACGCAGCTATTGAGATAGCTGCTCTGGCTACAGTTTCTGATACTCCACCCATTTCATAAAGTATTCGGCCTGGTTTAACAACGGATACCCAATATTCGGGAGATCCTTTCCCCGAACCCATACGTGTTTCCGTAGGTCTTATTGTAACAGGTTTGTCTGGAAATATACGTACCCATATTTTTCCACCACGACGTGCATATCGTGTCATTGCTCTTCGCCCTGCTTCTATTTGTCTAGCTGTGATCCAAGCAGGTTCAAGTGCCTGAAGAGCATATCTGCCGAAACTAATATGATTGCCCCGACAAGATATTCCCTTCATTCTTCCTCTATGGTGCTTACGAAATCTAGTTCTTTTAGGGTTATAGTTGATGGTTTTTTATTAATCCCACCTCTACTACAGAACCGGACATGAGAGTTTCCTCTCATCCAGCTCCTCGCGAATGAAAAGATTCGATACAGATACACATCTATTTAATAATTAGTACACTAAACTAAGTAATGGGATTTATTGATATTTCATTTATTACATAGGAAGCTCCATATATGGCTAGATGTGTATATTTATAGATAATGCTTATTTTTTATAACGAATCCCTATTTTTTTTTACTCTTATCGAGTCAAGCCAATATTGTATTGTAATACAATAAATAAATAAGGGTTTCGCGGGCGGATATTGACTCTTTCCTGCTTCATTCGTAGGATCAATCCATGACCTCTCAGAGTAAATCAATTTGTTCTTGGTTCGTTCCGCCATCCCGCCCGATGAATTATTAGGATTCATTTTTCTTTTATATTTTATTTATATTTTTATAGTAGAATCTTATATAGTCACAGGTTTCGTCGTTCCTATAGCTTCTCCATTAATGGTTAGGCCTGAACTCTGCAACGGAGCTCCCAACAAAATTTGTTCCCGAGCCAATCTCCTCAGTTTCTATTAACCCAGGGCTCTTTATTATTTATATTATACTTTATTATTTGTATTATTATATATATTAATATATCAATATTAATGCTTTATCACACTGCCTTTTATGAGGTGATTCATAGACCATACATATTGGAATCATCTATCATTGATATTTTTGTTCTCTCTTTCTATCACCTTTCCATTTATCCGCATCCCTTTATTTTTTTCTTCAAAATCCATAATCAGATTTTTTTTTATGAAAATTTCAGTTGTTACAACTATATGATTGATTCAGTCATTCAGTCATATAGTGACTGTTTCTTGGGATCTCGACAATACGAAGCAATAAGTTGGTTATTAGTTTTTCGTTTATTTTATTGTTTTATTTTATATAGTTATTAAGTTTATAGTGGGGGTCAGTCTTTTTTTTGAAGCCCAGCTTTAAACTCTAAAGAAAAAACTAACGAGTCACACACTAAGCATAGCAATTATAAATTATATCAAAAGTAAGATTAATCTATTTTTTATTCAACCTTATATAATTATAATTAGAATTGTTTATTTTTGTTTGATTTAACGGAAAAAGTAAAAAAACAGAAATAGTTTCTAATTTTTTGTTCTATCACTGGACAGAATGGCAAGATAAAAAAAGGTCTATTATTCCTCGTTCACAAATATCCAAATTTTTAGGCCTAATACTCCATGGATAGTTCGAATTGTATAGGAACAATGATCAATTTTAGCACGAATTGTTTGTAGAGGAACTCTACCTTCTCTGATCCATTCGACACGTGCAATTTCTTTTCCGTCGATACGCCCTGCAATTTGTATTTGAATTCCCTTTGTATCTGTTTGTTCAGTTAATTCAATAGCTCTTTTCATTGCCTTTCGAAACGAAACTCTATTTCTTAATTGTGAAGCCATATATTCTGCAAGAATATTAGGGTGTCCATAAGGTTTTTCAATTCTTGTGATAGCAATATTTAGTCTTCGGTTCACAGAATGCAACTCTTTTTGTACATTCATCTGTAATTCTTCGATCCCTCGCGTTCGGCCCTCTATTAATAAATTGGGAAACCCAATATAGATTATGACCTGGATCAAATCGATTCTTTTTTGAATTTCTATTCGTGCAATTCCAATTCCTTCGAAACCTGGGGATATTCTCTTATTTTTTTGTACATAGTTCTTGATACAATTCCGTATTTTCTCATCTTCTTGTAGACCTACAAAAAAAAATTTTGGTTGTGCGAACCAAAAGGAATGATGATTTTGGGTTGTACCAAGTCTGAAACCAAGTGGATTTATTTTTTGTCCCATATTTTTTTATTCTATTATCTTTTCATCCATTTTTTTTCTAAAGATAAATCGAAATTTTAGATGAATCTCTAAAATTTCGATTTATCTTTTAATACAATTGTTATATGACAAGTGGGTCTTTTTATCGGATAACTACGTCCTCTAGCCCTGGGTCTTAACTTTTTCACAAAGGGGCCCCCATTGACTTCGGCTTTACTAATGAATGAATCAGCTCCGTTCAAACCCATATTATGATTAGCATTTGCTGCTGCAGAATAAACCAATTTT